TGCTGTGTTTCATTTTGCTAAATGATATCAATTAAATGGTGTATCAATTCCATAAATTGGATATAGCAATAAAAAAACCAGCAAAATTCTTTCTAATATTTTAGATAGAGGAAACATCTAAAATATTAGAAAGAATGTACTCTTCTATCCAAATCCAATTTGCATTGATAAAATCAATCCAAATTCCAGTAGTAGATGAATAATTGCAAATTTTTGTGTGTACGAGATTAGAATAACTTCAAAATAACTGACATAATTTTTTATTTTTCCTGATCAGAAAAATATATGAAAAAGAAAGGAGGTAGAAAAATTTTGGGATTTATGGTTAAAGAAGAAAAAGAAGAAAACAGAGGTTCTGTTGAATTTCAAGTATTTAGTTTCACCAATAAGATACGGAGACTTGCTTCACATTTGGAATTACACAAAAAAGATTTTTCATCCGAAAGAGGTCTACGAATACTTTTGGGAAAACGTCGACGTTTGCTAGCTTATTTGGCAAAGAAAAATAGAGTACGTTATAAGAAATTAATCAGTCAGTTGAATATTCGGGAGCAGTAATTTAATCGTTCGAATTTTTTTTCTTTTTTTATTAGTAGTCTTATAGTAGTCTTAGATTTTGCATTTTGATGAGCCTCGTTTTGAGGAATTCATGGAATAATCCATTTTCATGGAATAATGAATTAAGGAAGAAAGGATATGAGTCTACCGCTTACAAGAAAAGATCTCATGATAGTCAATATGGGCCCTCAACACCCATCAATGCATGGTGTTCTTCGACTGATCGTTACTCTTGATGGTGAAGATGTTATTGATTGTGAACCCATATTAGGCTATTTACACAGAGGAATGGAAAAAATCGCGGAAAACCGAACTATTATACAATACTTACCTTATGTAACACGATGGGATTATTTAGCTACTATGTTTACAGAAGCAATAACGGTAAATGCACCAGAATTCTTGGAGAATATTCAAATACCGCAAAGAGCCAGCTATATTAGGGTAATTATGTTAGAGCTGAGCCGTATAGCTTCTCACTTGTTATGGCTTGGGCCTTTTATGGCGGATCTCGGCGCACAGACCCCTTTTTTCTATATTTTTAGAGAGAGAGAATTAATATACGATCTATTTGAAGCTGCTACAGGTATGCGAATGATGCACAATTACTTTCGCATCGGAGGAGTAGCCGCGGATCTACCTTATGGATGGATCGATAAATGTTTGGATTTCTGTGATTATTTTTTACGCGGAGTTGTTGAATATCAACAACTTATTACACAGAATCCCATTTTTTTAGAGCGAGTTGAGGGAGTAGGTTTTATTAGGGGAGAAGAAGCAGTAAATTGGGGCTTATCGGGACCTATGTTACGAGCTTCTGGAATACAATGGGATCTTCGTAAAGTGGATCCTTATGAGTCTTACAACCAATTTGATTGGAAAGTCCAGTGGCAAAAAGAAGGGGATTCATTAGCTCGTTATTTAGTACGAGTCAGTGAAATGAGGGAATCTATTAAAATAATTCAACAAGCAGTAGAAAAAATTCCTGGAGGCCCTTATGAGAATTTAGAAGTCCGACGCTTTAAGAAAGCAAAGAATTCCGAATGGAATGATTTTGAATATAGATTTCTTGGTAAAAAACCTTCACCCAATTTTGAATTGTCAAAGCAAGAACTTTATGTAAGAGTGGAAGCCCCAAAAGGTGAATTAGGAATTTATCTAGTAGGAGATGATAGCCTTTTCCCCTGGAGATGGAAAATTCGTCCACCCGGTTTTATTAATTTGCAAATTCTTCCTCAACTAGTTAAAAAAATGAAATTGGCTGATATCATGACGATATTAGGTAGTATAGATATCATTATGGGAGAAGTTGATCGTTGAAATGATAATAGATAGGGTAGAGGTAGAAACTATAAATTCTTTTTCGAAATCGGAATTATTAAAAGAAGTCTATGGACTCATATCGATTCTACCCATTTTGACCCTCCTTTTGGGAATCACAATAGAGGTACTCGTAATTGTGTGGTTAGAAAGAGAAATATCCGCGTCGATACAACAACGTATTGGTCCTGAATATGCGGGCCCCCTGGGACTGCTTCAAGCTATAGCAGATGGGACTAAGCTACTTTTAAAAGAGGATATACTACCATCCCGAGGGGATATTCCTTTATTTAGCATTGGACCCTCTATAGCAGTCATATCCATTTTATTAAGTTTTTTAGTTATCCCTTTGGGATATCATTTTGTTTTAGCTGATCTTAGTATTGGTGTTTTTTTATGGATTGCCATTTCAAGTATTGCCCCTATCGGTCTTCTTATGGCAGGATATAGCTCAAATAATAAATATTCTTTTTCAGGCGGTCTACGAGCTGCTGCTCAATCCATTAGTTATGAAATACCATTAACTTTTTGTGTGCTAGCAATATCTCTACGTGTGATTCGTTAAAATAGGGTCTTTTTCCTATAAAATCCATTAACTATTTATCTTCCTTTTATTATTCCGTATTCGGGTTGGTAAGTTAAACTAGATAGCTATATGAGTGAAACAAAACACCTTATAAATTTGTAGTAAAAAGAAAAATCTCATTTCCTACGTACAAGAAAAAAGTTGAAGTAAACATAAGCAGTGTAAACTCTTTATCCCAAGATTGATATTTTTTAATTAGTCATCCTATCTTGAAGCGGGCAAGAATAAAGGATTCGCGATATGGAATTCCATTACTAGAATATTCCTAGTTATTACTATAACTTATAATCATAAGAAGAATCCATCAAAAGTTAGTGAAGGGTTAGGAACACTAAAGTACATAAAGGATTAAGAATGGGGAATCTAAGATATTAGAGATTTTGCCCCATAAAAGGAATCATAATAAGGACTTGAAATTAGTGGAAATTATCAAGTAGTACTTTCTTCGTATTCCGATCCAGAGTATGTTCCCATTCACTTGTTAAGGAAATGGCTATAAAGAACGAATTAACCCTTTACCCCTTTTTTTCTTTTTAATTTTAAATACCCCCTACCTAGGGAAAGAAGAGTAGGACAAAAGATGTGGAGTGCAATACAAAAAAATTGGAATTATTTCCTTCCTCTATTCATAGAGAATTCCTTATGAACTAATACCCAAATCTTTTCATTTATTAATTTAATTCCTATAACAAGTATTTTATTCCAAGATTAAGTTATTACTGAAGAAAGAAATAAATTTATTATATTATAAAGGATGAGATCAATTCAGAAGCTCTTTTTCTTATTCTAGCAGACAGAATTACTTTGGTCTAATTTAGGACTTTGCCATCTATTTTATTTTACCTAATTCTATCTGCGCCCCGGGGGCTAATAACGAAACAGTCCTCTCTTTTTTCTGATCATAGAGAAGCCGTATGAAGCTAAGGTTTCACGTACGGTTTTGGAATAGCGGTGGGAACTGTGATGTTATCATCGACTATGATTATCTAACAGTTCAAGTACAGTTGATATAGTTGAAGCACAGTCAAAGTATGGTTTTTTTGGATGGAATATTTGGCGCCAGCCTATAGGTTTTCTAGTTTTTCTAATTTCTTCGTTGGCAGAATGTGAAAGATTACCTTTTGATTTACCAGAAGCAGAGGAAGAATTAGTAGCAGGTTATCAAACCGAATATTCCGGTATAAAATATGGTTTATTTTATCTTGTTTCTTACCTCAATTTATTAGTTTCCTCTTTATTTGTAACAGTTCTCTACTTAGGTGGGTGGAATTTATCTATTCCCTATATATCCTTTTTTGATTTTTTCCAAATGAATAACCCAATTGGAATAATGAATAACCCAATTGGAATTTTGGAAATAACAATAGGTATCTTTATTACATTAACTAAAGCTTATTTATTTCTCTTCATTTCTATCACAATAAGATGGACTTTACCCAGGATGAGAATGGATCAGTTATTAAATCTTGGATGGAAATTTCTTTTACCTATTTCTCTGGGCAATCTCTTATTAACAACCTCTTCCCAACTTGTTTCACTATAAATAAGATAATACAATAACAGTAAGAATATTTTCAACACAAAGGTTCTCTCAAACAAGAGAAAGAAACATATCTTTTTCATAGATATTTAGAATGAATATGTTCCCTATGGTAACTGGGTTCATGAGTTATGGTCAACAAACAATACGTGCTACACGGTACATTGGTCAAAGTTTCATAACTACCTTATCCCATACAAATCGTTTACCTATAACGATTCACTACCCTTACGAAAAATCAATTACACCGGAGCGTTTTCGGGGCCGAATCCACTTTGAATTTGATAAATGTATTGCTTGTGAAGTATGTGTTCGCGTATGTCCGATAGATCTACCCCTTGTGGATTGGAGATTTGAAAAGGATATTAAAAAGAAGCAATTGCTTAATTATAGTATTGATTTCGGAGTTTGTATATTTTGTGGCAATTGTGTTGAGTACTGTCCGACAAGCTGTTTATCAATGACTGAAGAGTATGAACTTTCTACTTATGATCGTCATGAATTGAATTACAATCAAATTGCTTTAAGTCGGTTACCGATCTCCATAATGGAAGATTACACAATTCAAACAATTAGAAATTCTACTAAAAGTAAAATAGAGGAAGATAAATCTTCGAATTCAAGAACGATTACTGATTACTAAATTCGTATTTTTTTCTTTTCTTTTTGTTATAAAAAAAGAATAATCCTTTACTAACTATAAAGAAAAACGAATAACTACATGCTTATTCGGAATTTTTGATTATTTTAAATCAGACTAGATTTTCGTGATATAATTTCTAACTATACAGCTTATACCCCCCAAAAATATCCTAATCCCTTTTGCCTTTCTTGAATCCTTTAGTTTTAGTCAGTTCATGAAAAATTTTATACTATTAATTTCTTTTTATCCATAATGGATTTACCTGGACCAATACATGAGATTCTTATGCTATTTGGGGGATTTGTTCTTCTACTAGGGGGTCTAGGAGTAGTATTACTTAACAACCCCATTTATTCTGCCTTTTCGCTGGGATTAGTTCTTGTTTGTATATCCTTATTCTATTTTTTATTAAATTCCTACTTTGTAGCTGTGGCACAACTTCTTATTTATGTGGGAGCCATAAATGTCTTGATCATATTCGCCGTAATGTTCGTAAATGGCTCAGAATGGTCTAAAGATAAGAATTATTGGACTATTGGAGATGGGTTCACTTCACTAGTTTGTATAACTATTGTTTTTTCACTAATGACTACTATCCCAGATACGTCATGGTATGGAATTCTTTGGACTACAAGATCAAACCAAATAGTAGAACAGGGTCTCATAAATAATGTTCAACAAATTGGGATTCATTTAGCAACCGATTTTTATCTTCCGTTTGAACTCATTTCCATAATTCTTCTAGTTTCTTTAATAGGTGCAATTACTATGGCTCGGCAATAAGAAAATTTTGAAATAGTAAAAATTCTAAGAATTGCAAATCTAAAATAAATAACTAAAGAATCAAAATTTTGATTTAGTAAAACCGATCTACTGCCAACAAATACCTTCTTTCTTTTCTCTTTTGTTGTGTAATTGTTCTATTGTAATTAATTGAATCGGTTCAATTCTTGTCCTCATATTGAAATGAATCGAGATTTATAAGGAGTTAATTAATGATGTTTGAGCATGTACTTTTTTTGAGTGTCTATTTATTTTCGATTGGTATCTATGGATTGATCACAAGCCGAAACATGGTTAGAGCTCTAATATGTCTTGAACTTATACTGAATTCAATTAATCTAAATCTCGTAACATTTTCTGATCTATTTGATAGTCGCCAATTAAAAGGAGACATTTTTGCAATTTTTGTGATAGCCCTTGCGGCTGCTGAGGCCGCTATTGGACTATCCATTCTTTCTTCCATCCATCGTAATAGGAAATCAACTCGTGTCAATCAATCTAATTTATTGAATAATTAGATATACAATCCTATAAACAAAGGCGCATATATAATAATATTGAATATTAAGATGAATGGAAATCAATACTATTTTCTTAGTATTATTTGAGAATATACATTTTTTTTAATAGGTTATTGCATAGTATTCTTTTTCACTTAAATGAATTTTTTTAATTCATTGATATTGCAATTTTAATATTGCAATAATTTATATTGAAAAGACGATAGCCAATTTATTGGCTAATTCGAATTTGTATCTACAATTCATATAATTCTGATTATTGAAGTCAAAAATTCAAGTCTCTTGGCTTTTTTCACGCTTTCTCACAAACGGATTAAAAAAAATATATATATATATTTTTTGAGGTTTGGATAAACCATTGCTTCGTCTGGTGTCTACAATACATATGACTCATGATAGTACTAATTTCATTTTTACCAGATCGCAAAATTTTATGTTGAAAAGAAAAATTTATAGATCCAATGTCACATTCCGTAAAAATTTACGATACATGTATAGGATGCACTCAATGTGTACGAGCTTGTCCAACAGATGTATTAGAAATGATACCTTGGGATGGATGTAAAGCCAAGCAAATTGCTTCCGCGCCGAGAACTGAAGATTGTGTGGGTTGTAAAAGATGCGAATCCGCCTGCCCGACAGATTTTTTAAGTGTCCGTGTTTATTTAGGACCTGAAACAACCCGTAGTATGGCTCTATCTTATTGATACGTTACAAAAAACTTCATTCGAATCGTCTGATTCCTCTTTACCGAAGAAGCCTGTGCTTGAAATAATCGAGCACGGGCTTTTCTGGTCAAAACGTATCTTGTCTTTATCACTTTATCATGAGTTATTTTCCTTGGTTAACAATACTTGTTGTTTTGCCGATATTTGCAGGTTTATTAATTTTCTTTTTACCCCATAGGGGAAACAAAATCATTAGGTGGTATACTATATCCATTTGTTTATTAGAATTCCTTCTAATGACTTATGCATTCTGTTATCATTTCCAACTGGAGGATCCCTTAATCCAACTAAAGGAGGATTATAAATGGATAGATATCCTCGATTTTCACTGGAGATTGGGAATCGATGGACTTTCAGTAGGATCTATTTTATTGACAGGATTTATAACTACTTTAGCTACTTTAGCAGCTTGGCCAGTTACCCGGAATTCGCGATTATTCTATTTCCTGATGCTCGCAATGTATAGTGGTCAAATAGGATTATTTTCTTCGCGAGATCTTTTACTTTTTTTTATCATGTGGGAGTTAGAATTAATTCCTGTTTACTTACTTTTATCCATGTGGGGGGGAAAGAGGCGTTTATATTCAGCTACAAAATTTATTTTGTATACTGCAGGCGGTTCCATTTTTTTCTTAATCGGAGTTCTGGGTATGGGCTTATATGGTTCCAATGAACCAGGATTAGATTTGGAAAGATTAATTAATCAATCATACCCAGCAACCTTGGAAATACTTTTATATTTTGGCTTCCTTATTGCTTATGCTGTCAAATTGCCGATTATACCCCTACATACGTGGTTACCAGATACCCATGGGGAAGCTCATTATAGTACATGTATGCTTTTAGCGGGAATCTTATTAAAGATGGGAGCATATGGATTGATTCGTATCAACATGGAATTATTACCTCATGCTCATTATCTATTTTCGCCCTGGTTGGTAATAATAGGAGCTATCCAGATAATCTATGCAGCTTCAACTTCTCTTGGTCAACGAAATTTCAAAAAAAGAATAGCCTATTCCTCCGTATCTCATATGGGTTTCATAATTATAGGAATTGGTTCCATAACCAACATTGGACTCAATGGAGCTATTTTACAAATATTATCCCATGGATTTATTGGTGCTACACTTTTTTTCTTGGCAGGAACGGCTTCTGATAGAATGCGTCTTGTTTATCTCGAAGAACTTGGGGGAATATCTATCCCAATGCCGAAAATTTTTACTATGTTTAGTAGCTTTTCAATGGCTTCTCTTGCCTTACCAGGAATGAGTGGTTTTGTCGCAGAATTAGTAGTCTTTTTTGGACTAATTACTAGTCCAAAATTTCTGTTAATGCCAAAAATGCTAATTACTTTTGTAATGGCAATCGGAATGATATTAACCCCTATTTATTTATTATCTATGTTACGCCAGATGTTCTATGGATACAAGCTATTTAATGTTCCAAACGCAAATTTTGTGGATTCTGGACCACGGGAACTCTTTATTTTAATCTGTATCTTTTTACCAGTAATAGGTATTGGTATTTATCCAGATTTAGTTCTCTCCCTATCCGTTGACAGGGTAGAGGCTCTCTTATCCAATTATTATCCTAAATAGGTTTTTTTAATTAGTCCGCTCTATTACTATTAATGCAGAAAAAAGTAAAAAGTCTAATTAGATCTTTTTTGTTTTATTTGAGAACCCTTTGAGAGGGCGTTCAAAGGGTTCTCAAATAAAACAAAAAAGTAAAAACGTGCATTTCATGAAGGTTTCAGTTTATGTAATCATTTAGGTGTTAATGTAAACGAACCATAACTATGCAAACCTATTCCTAATAGATTGATACCAAAATAGCAGATCCAAATTATAAGAAATCCTATCGAAGCTACAAGTGCCGAATTCGTACCCTTCCAATTTGGATTTGTTCTACTATGTAAATAAATTGCAAATATGGTCCAAGTAATAAATGCCCAAGTTTCCTTAGGATCCCAATTCCAATAGGATCCCCACGCCTCATTAGCCCATACTGCTCCACAAAGAATACCTATGGTTAAAAGGGTAAATCCTAGACTAATGACACGATAACTCCAAGAATCCAAACGCTCCGTTAATTGATATTTGTAATAATTTGGAAATGAAGGAACAGAGGTGCTTTTTAAAGCACTTCTTTTTGCATTAAAATCACTAAAGAAAAATGTTTTAAATAAAACATTTTTTTTCTTTTTAGAAAAGAAATGGAAATTCTTTCGAAATCTAATGATTAGAATAGCGGCAGATAATAAGGATCCGCACAAAAGAGTTGCATAGCTTAGTAACATCATACTGACATGCATCATTAACCACTGAGATTGTAGAGCAGGTACTAGTATTGTGGATTGATGCATTTCAGTTAAAAGACTCGATGTGGCAAAGCCTTGCGTTAAAATAGTACTTGGCGTAGTTATTGTGCTTAAATCATTTTTAGAGTTCTGTATCTTAGGAATGGTATGAAGAATATACAGAGCCCATGAAAGGAAGATCAATGACTCATATAAATTACTTAATGGAAAATGTCCCGAAGAAGCCCAACGAGAAACTAGGAATCCTGTTATAGAGAAAAAAGTAACTATCATTCCTTTTTCTGACGAATCACGTAATCCCCCAAGTTCACGAACTAATAAGGTTATCAAATGAATCGTAATCACAATAGAAATGGTTGAGAAAGAGATATGAGTTAGTATATGTTCTAAAGTTGCAAATAGCATAAGGGGAAGGTCCCATTACAAAATTGTAAATTTCGAATTGAATCCATTTTCTAATCTATTGTATTCTTTTTCGAGAATGCCGCCACTCGGATTCGAACCGAGATGCTTGAGCACTGCTTCCTAAGAGCAGCGTGTCTACCAATTTCACCATGGCGGCTAACTTCAAATAATGGGTAACTTAAAAGAATAATAGCTATTATCTCGCGAATCGTCGAGATTGGGAAAGTCTATAAAATTTAGGAACATTAGAGTCTTCATTAAAATAGACTTCATTTGGTAGTATCATTGCAATTTTTTTTACAATAAACTCTTGCTGTGCCTAATAGAGACTGCTTGAAAGAGTTGGAACTCCTTTTTTTCTAATTAGTTTCTCCCTTAAATTTTGAGAATTCTTTCAATAAAAGGAAAAATTTATAGAATCAAACTTTATGCTCCTATTAATATTAATAGGATTTACTTTACTAACATTAAACCAACGATTTTGGAGAAAATGGAAGCCATAAGTACTATTGCAAGAATACTCCACTTTTCATAATAGAATTCTCATAATAAAATATGAGAATTCTATTATGAAAAATTAATGGATCATTGATAGGGAAAGAATACTTAGCACACAGTATACCAAAACTTTTATTCTATATATCAGAGGAGTTTGTTCTAACAATATTGTACTGAGTAATTCAACACATAAAAGTACATTAATTAATTAATCGAAATTATTCATATTTAAGTAATTGGAATAATTTTTTGATAGGTCAATTCAGATTATTCCAAAACCGTATTACTTATTATTTGTTTGTTGTTGTTGCCCCAAAAAACCCTTTGGTTTTGGATGTTCATTCCCGCTGGAAAATGATCTTGATTTTGCTAAAGAGTAAGAGTGTACTATGGAAAAATAAGTTTTTTTCTTCCAAATATTTTTACGAATACGCTTTTTTGACAATGAAATACGTTTTTTTGGAACAGCCATTCAAAAAGGAAATTATTTTTTTCTAGTTGTATGTGAAAGACATCTATTGTGGCAAATCAATCCTTCTTTCCTCTTTTTCTTAGTATTTATACTTAGATACTGAAAGATACTGACATTCTGAATTTTTTTCCGTATATATTTTATACTTTGTTTTAATAATATAGAATATATGGAAAGGTTTCCCCTTTAAATCTATTTATAGATATTTATATATCAAGTATACTCCATATATAGATATACGGTATGGAAGCCTATCCCCTATATAAGATGGGTGGATAAAAAGAAGGGGGAATCCAAATAGTTAATTAAGTTCAGAATGGTATTCCATTATGGAATACCCATCAAAACAAAAAATACGGAGTCTCTTAAACAAGACATTCTTAAACTTAGGTAATTATAGTCATTAGGATTTGAGTTCTATATGAAGTAAGAACTCTTTTATAATTTTTTATAAACATGGGTTTTCTTTTCATTGGAATTCAATCAATCAGTTACGAAACAAGAGAGCTGCTTCATCTTTGTTTGTTTTAAAGAAATCTAAAAATGAATAGAAAGTAAAAGGATTCAACCTTTTTTTTATTTTACTAAATATCCTTATTTAGGTAATAATTAGGTAACGAAGTTTTTTGATTAACTTTTTGAATTTAACCAATTAAACCCATTTTGAATTTTAGATTATCTCAATGAAATAAATTTTTGAAAAAATTAAGAATTCCAGTATTTTTTCTTATTCTTTTTATTTATTCCTTCAGAAAGAGATAAGAATTGATTTGGTGAATCGGAAACCCTTTTATTTTATAGAAAAATTCAAGTAAAAATTTCAAGTAAAAATTGCAACTTCTTTTCTTATGGAACATATATATCAATATGCATGGGTAATCCCTCTTCTCCCACTTCCAGTTATTATGTCAATGGGATTTGGCCTTTTTTTTATTCCGACAGCAACAAAAAATCTTCGTCGCATATGGGCTTTTCCTAGTGTTTTACTCTTAAGTATAGCTATGGTATTCTCAGTTCAACTGTCTATTCAACAAATAAATGGAAGTTCTATCTATCAATATCTATGGTCTTGGACCGTCAATAATGATTTTTCTTTAGAATTTGGATACTTGATTGACCCGCTTACTTCTATTATGTTAATACTAATTACTACTGTAGGAATCCTGGTTCTTATTTATAGTGACGGTTATATGTCTCACGATGAAGGGTATTTGAGATTTTTTGTTTATATAAGTTTTTTCAATACTTCCATGCTAGGATTGGTTACTAGCTCCAATTTGATACAAATTTATTTTTTTTGGGAACTCGTAGGAATGTGTTCCTATTTATTGATAGGCTTTTGGTTTACACGACCAATCGCAGCGAGTGCTTGTCAAAAAGCTTTTGTAACTAATCGTGTAGGGGATTTTGGTCTATTATTAGGAATTTTAGGTTTTTTTTGGATAACAGGTAGTTTAGAGTTTAGGGATTTGTTCAAAATAGCTAATAACTGGATTCCTAATAATGGAATTAATTCTTTACTTACTACTTTGTGTGCTTTTTTATTATTCCTTGGTGCAGTTGCGAAATCCGCACAATTCCCTCTTCACGTATGGTTACCCGATGCTATGGAAGGACCCACTCCCATTTCAGCTCTTATACACGCAGCAACTATGGTTGCTGCGGGTATTTTTCTTCTAGCTCGACTTCTTCCTCTTTTCATATCTCTACCTTTGATAATGAGTTTAATTTCTTTAGTAGGTACAATAACACTCTTCTTAGGAGCTACTTTAGCTCTTGCTCAGAGAGATATTAAAAGAAGCTTAGCCTATTCTACAATGTCTCAATTGGGTTATATGATGTTAGCTTTAGGCATAGGTTCTTATCAAGCTGCTTTATTTCATTTGATCACTCATGCTTATTCAAAAGCTTTATTGTTCTTGGGATCCGGATCAATTATTCATTCAATGGAACCTCTTGTTGGATATTCACCAGATAAAAGTCAGAATATGGTTCTTATGGGCGGTTTAAGAAAATATATTCCAATTACAAGATCCGCTTTTTTATGGGGTACACTTTCTCTTTGTGGTATTCCGCCTCTTGCTTGCTTTTGGTCCAAAGATGAGATCCTTAGTAATAGTTGGTTATATTCGCCCTTTTTTGGAATAATAGCTTCTTTTACTGCAGGATTAACTGCCTTTTATATGTTTCGGATATATTTACTTACATTTGATGGGTATTTGCGCGTTCATTTTCAAAATTATAGTAGCACTAAAGAGGGTCCCTTGTATTCAATATCCTTGTGGGGAAAAAGGATACCCAAAGGAGTGAATAGGGGTTTCATTTTATCAACAACAAAGAATGGAGTTTCTTTTTTTTTACAAAATATACCAAAAATTCAAGGTAATACAACAAATAGGATAGGATCCTTTAGTACGTCCTTTGGGGCTAAAAAAACTTTTGCCTATCCGCATGAAACGGAAAATACTATGTTATTTCCTCTTCTTATATTACTGCTTTTTACTTTGTTCATTGGATTCATAGGAATCTCTTTTGATAATGGAGCGACGGATAATGGAATAGGGGGGTTAACCATATTATCAAAGTGGTTAACTCCCTCAATAAACTTTACCCAGGAAAGTTCTAATTCTTCCATAAATTCATATGAATTTTTTACTAATGCAATTTATTCTGTAAGTTTAGCTATCTTCGGTTTATTCATTGCATATATTTTCTATGGATCCTCTTATTCTTTTTTTCAGAATTTGGATTTACAAAATTCCTTTTACAAGGAAAGTCCTTTTTCGTACTTTTTTGATAAAATAAAAAAAAATATATACAGTTGGTCATATAATCGCGGTTATATAGATATTTTCTATACTAGGGTCTTTACCTTCGGTATAAGAGCATTAACCGAACTAACGGAATTTTTTGATAAAGGTGTCATTGATGGAATTACCAATGGGGTGGGTCTTGTTAGTTTTTGTATAGGAGAAGAAATTAAATATGTAGGAGGAGGACGAATTTCGTCTTATTTATTCTTTTTTTTATGTTATGTATCCGTATTTTTATTCTTTTTTCTTTCTTAACTTAAGGAATTTACAAATATCTTCCCCTTTCCTATCCCCTTCTACCATCTCTCTATTTCCCTCATCTCTTAATAGTTCGGTTTTCCGCGATTTTTTCCATTCCTCTGTGTAAATAGCCTAATATGGGTTCACAATCAATAACATCTTCACCATCAAGAGTAACGATCAGTCGAAGAACACCATGCATTGATGGGTGTTGAGGGCCCATATTGACTATCATGAGATCTTTTCTTGTAAGCGGTAGACTCATATCCTTTCTTCCTTAATTCATTATTCCATGAAAATGGATTATTCCATGAATTCCTCAAAACGAGGCTCATCAAAATGCAAAATCTAAGACTACTATAAGACTACTAATAAAAAAAGAAAAAAAATTCGAACGATTAAATTACTGCTCCCGAATATTCAACTGACTGATTAATTTCTTATAACGTACTCTATTTTTCTTTGCCAAATAAGCTAGCAAACGTCGACGTTTTCCCAAAAGTATTCGTAGACCTCTTTCGGATGAAAAATCTTTTTTGTGTAATTCCAAATGTGAAGCAAGTCTCCGTATCTTATTGGTGAAACTAAATACTTGAAATTCAACAGAACCTCTGTTTTCTTCTTTTTCTTCTTTAACCATAAATCCCAAAATTTTTCTACCTCCTTTCTTTTTCATATATTTTTCTGATCAGGAAAAATAAAAAATTATGTCAGTTATTTTGAAGTTATTCTAATCTCGTACACACAAAAATTTGCAATTATTCATCTACTACTGGAATTTGGATTGATTTTATCAATGCAAATTGGATTTGGATAGAAGAGTACATTCTTTCTAATATTTTAGATGTTTCCTCTATCTAAAATATTAGAAAGAATTTTGCTGGTTTTTTTATTGCTATATCCAATTTATGGAATTGATACACCATTTAATTGATATCATTTAGCAAAATGAAACACAGCATATGCATCCATCTTTCGGCTCGATAATTTCACGGGATAGAGATATGGTATAAGAAATAGGCTATTAAGTAACTCTAAATGAATTGTGGATACATCTGTATTGTATCCTTAACATACTGAAACGATTGCCATTATTCGTATCAAACCAATAGCGATTCATACAAGCGAAATCTTCTAATCAATGGTGGGCCAATAATGAATTTTTTTGCATATGTATTAAGACGCTTGGCCTGATTTCGAAATTTGCCAGAGTTTTATATGTTGTTTTCATTGCAAAATGACGGGTCTCCTTCCGTAACTTTCCAATTACGAGTACGAGAATTGAAAGACATGAAAATTCTCAATTCTCTACGGCGTCTAGGAGATAGATAGAATATTTTCAGGAACAAGAAAATCAGAAGAATCTTTCTCTCTATTCACTACCATTCTGCGTCTTCGACTTCTATTACTTCTTTAATGTAATAGCTATAGTTTGATATAAGAATCCATTTCTCAAAGTAATGGAAACCATTCTCTTATAGTATAGGAAATGGTTCAAAATGGCTATTGCACCTTTTAGGTATCGTGAAAAGTGATACCTGTGAAGATCGTGCATTTCAGTCAAATTTGG